CCCCATCGTCTAGTGGTTCAGGACATCTCTCTTTCAAGGAGGCAGCGGGGATTCGACTTCCCCTGGGGGTAGGGTAATACGAAAGGAAGTTGATTATGGATTACCAATAAGCCTAAAATGGATTCTTCCTGGGTCGATGCCCGAGTGGTTAATGGGGACGGACTGTAAATTCGTTGGCAATATGTCTACGCTGGTTCAAATCCAGCTCGGCCCAATAATGCCCAAGAATTCGCCAATCTACCATGAGATGGTATAACCCCCTTGTCCTTGAGAAATACCTGATACAGAGGAATAAAAAATAATTTAAATTTATGCTAGATCCCTTATTTCCCTGGGATTGTAGTTCAATTGGTTAGAGCACCGCCCTGTCAAGGCGGAAGCTGCGGGTTCGAGCCCCGTCAGTCCCGAAGGATCCAATAAATACATCAATTCATCTCTCCCTTTTCTGTGAAAGGGAGGACAGGGAGCAGAATTTCATTCCCAAGAGGAGATCCTTTTTTTTTTCCTTCCTATTTTTCTATTTTTTTAGGGGTCCCATCGAAGAAAGAACAAAGCCTAAAAAAAATAGTGAATTTGATGGAATATTAGATCTTTTATACCGGGAATCATCTTTATCACATTTCTTTGTCTTCCAAGAAAATTAGATTATTAAAAAAAAAACAGAGCTTAGAACTTAACTCCTTTCTTTTTCCATTTCGCTTCTATTGTTTGTTTGGGTTTGTGACTAATGGAAATGAAAGGGTGGTCACATGATACTTCATCAGATGATTGTACAAGGAAAACCTAAGGTAGGTTATAGAAAAGAAAGAAGAAAAAATAATAATAAATCAAGGAATTTTTGATTGGTTCAGGAATCCCATTTTGGATTCGGTATGGATAAAAGATCTTCCTATGTTATACTATTCAATTCTCGACGACGAATTCATTTGATAGCGCAGATATTGTTATTCATGATATTGATCCGATTCAAGATCATCGAGAAGTAATTCATTCATTGAATTTACAGGCGAAAGATTTATTATCTCTATGGGATTAAATCCCGAGTTATTGTGAAGTAAAAAAAAGATGAGATTATGGAAGTAAATATTCTTGCATTTATTGCTACTGCACTGTTCATTCTAGTTCCTACTGCTTTTCTACTTATCATTTACGTAAAAACAGTTAGTCAAAATGATTAATTAATTTGAATGAAACTTGATTTCTGAGTTCTTATCAATGATTGAAGAAATAAAACGAAAGGGATTCCAATTTCGCGTCTTAAATGAAATGAGCGGACTATAATCGGCTCTATGAGATCCGATAGTATGGTAAGAAAGAAAGAGATGAAATCTTTCTTTCTACCATACTATCTATTAGTGTTATTGTAGTGTATAAAGTTGTAAAGTTGTACTTTACAATAAAGAGAAAGGCTTAATATAGATCAATCTCCAATATTATCTTCATATATGTAGATATAAATTTCATATATGGAATGGACATAGCATCAAATTCGATTTCTTTGATACATCTATTTGTTCCGATCACTCTGAAATAATCGTCTTACTCTTAGAGTTCTAATTCCTAGATTTTTTATTATTTCCATCCAATATGAATTTCGGGATCTATCGAAAGAATCAAGAAAAAGCATTATGGGCATATCTTAAGAAAAACACGTAGTAATCTGTTTTTTTAGCATTTCGAAGAAATAATTGATTGAGCCATTGACAGGAGTTCTATGGGCACTTCTTCAGATTTCGAAAAGAAATAAAATAAATAGTAAACCTCGCCGATTTTAACGCTTGAACCATGATATGAAATGGGTTGATAAAGTATCAAAAATTCCAAAAATCTAATAAAACAAGCGGTAAGTGCGCAATAAATATGTGACTCGCCCAAGTCAAGATCTTATTATGCATAGTATCTTGTTAGCCAACCACTATGCTATGTCTATATTGTTTTCTTTCTCATAGAAAGTGGGTATACATTTACCAAAACGACTTCCTCTTTGAACAGTAAAGAGGGAAAGAAAAAAATCAAATCAAAAAATAAAATAAGGGGTCGGGTCTTCCTCAGTATCCATCTATAATTCTAATTCTGGTAAAAGCCCGTTAGAAAATTTCAGAAGAATTAGGTTGGAATGAATTTCCTATCATCTGTATCCCTTTCCTTTCGAAATACAAACATGGGAATCATTGAAATATCTCTTTGATTGAAAGAGTATTAGTCATATCATACATTACTCTACTAGAATCCAATGGAATTTGGAAATGAAGATATTTTTATTTGAAAAAGTTCAAAACGCGTTGCAAAACGATCTATAAAATAATTGATACAGTTTGATTCCTCAACTTTATTAGTAGTAACTCTAGAGTCCACTTCTTCCCCATACTACAAGTGAAAGGGAAAATGTAAAGACTACCATTAAAGCAGCCCAAGCGAGACTTACTATATCCATGTGAATTATGTCCCCTATCTCTATGACGGAATTGTTCCATTATTGCTCACTAATAATAGTGGAATC